CAACTCCCAAAAAATATAAATTTGTATCAAATTCGAACTAGTAACTAATCCCAACATAGAACTGCTGAAAAAACTCATGTAAGCAAAAAATCGTAAATATCCTTGATCGTGAGACATATAATTATCACTATAAACAAGAACCATAATTCCAACAGTAGTGATTAAAATTGACATAATAGTAGTAAGTGGATCAATCAAGTAACCGAATTCTAAAGAAAAATCATTATTGATAATCCAAGACCATACATGTTGATAGATAAAACGGCTATTTATTTGCTGAATAGACAGATTCGTCGAGAAAATCATCACTATACTTAACAATAAAACACTCTGAAAAGCCCACATACGACGAAGATTTTTTGTTGCTGTCGGAAAAAGAAGAAGTCCTAGTCCTATTAACATAGGAACTGGGAGTGGAAGGAAGGGTATTATCCATGCATATTGATATGTCTGTTCCATAATCCAAAAAAATCGAAAAAATTATTCTATATATAATACTAATATATATAATAATAATTATTGGATTGACTGGATCTTAACATGGGATTTCTTTCTCTAGATATGCTTGAAAGAAGAACTAGACCCTTTCTAAATAAAAAAAAGAGATATACTAAATTTGTGAATTGATTCTTTTTACTATAGATTCGAGCCGGATAATTTCTCAAATCTAACTGAAACCTAAAATTACGAAGATTTCCTTGATGCATTTGTATCTCTATTCGAATCAAATAGAGATACAAAAAGATGGTTTTGACATTCACAAAAGTGAATAACTAAAACAAAATTACGAAGATTTCCTTGATGCATTTGTAGATCTAATTGATACGTCGTTGACTGAGTATCGTAACCTTTATATGAAACTGGGATGTAAGACAAGGCATATGTTCTACTGTTTTGTTTACTTTCATATACCCTATATATAGGGTAAAGAATATAGAGAAAGAATGTACCATCAACTAATTTTTAATCGTGGATACATATATATTCTTAACATGCTGAAACGACTTCCATTATTGGTATCAAACCAATAACGATTCATACAAGCTAAATCTTCTAATCGAAAATTAGGCCAAAGAAAGAACTTTAATTTAATGAATTCATTTTGATCTCTATCACGATGTTTACGTTCCTTCAAAAATGGACCTGAGTTTCTTATCTTAGTCTCCTTGCGAAATACTGAATTTCTATCCACACACTTCCTATTTTTAAACTTGAAAGAAGTTAGAATTCTCAATTCTCTACGACGTCTAGATGATAAAATATTTTCAGGAACAAGCAAATCATAATGATTTTTCTCTCTATTTCCTGTTATTATTTGATGGCTTGCAGTGGATTCATCAACATAAAAATAGCTTCTTCCGTTTCGGTATCCTTGCTTAAGTAGTTGCTCGCTTTTATGAGCCAATGAAATGCTTAGGGCTTCATGCAAAATCAAAGATTGGTTCATCCAGCTAAACCGACGAATGGGTTCGATAACCATTATCCCAAGTTTGATCTTTTCAGCTATCCATGGCGTGCTGCTAACCATTATTTGATTTGGACTTAATCTTTCCGTTACCAGAGAGATTATCACCGAATTGGTCACTCTTTTGAGAGCTTTTCCCTCCTCCATCAGGTAGCTAAATGGCACGAACATATCGAGCGTTCTTTGCGCCACAACTTTATTGTACCAGTGTACTTGAAAAGCCAAAAACACTTTCATAAAAAAATCAAGGTTTGCTTTTCTTTCCTTTTCATCAAACAAAGGCTTTCTTCTTCTTCTTTTATATAGATAGTTAGTCAAATGTATAGTTAAAAGAAGGAGTCGGCTTGGTAGAGTCCAAGGGTTCACTTTATATTCTTTAAAAAGTCGCACAAATTCTGGGAAGAACCAAAAACCCCAATCCCCTTTTTCTTTTTGGGGGGAATTCCTTGGCACTTTATCTATTTTTAGCCAATCAACAAAGATTTCGTGGGAATTGGGTGGAATAATTTCTAACTCTTGTAGATCTTTACGAAATCGAAGATAAAAAAGATCTTTATTATCATTGTTATTTTGTCTTAGAAAATGAGATTTCCAATCCAAATATTTTCTATCTAACCTTTTTCCCGTATCTATAAGATTTAGTAGATGACGAGAAATCAAAAAGGCCTCGTTATTTTTAAGATCAATATTCATATCCTCAGAAACTAATTTGTCTATGGTATAAAAAAGATTTTTCTTCTCACTTACTTCTAATGGTGATCCATAAATAGATGAGTCTTTCTTCGTTTCAAAATTAATAAATTGATCTAATAAAAGACCAAATCTATAGCATTTATGCAATTTTTCTTTTTGGGAATATACTTGATAAGAGGTTGGATTTGTGTAATCAAATGAAACTAATAGGTCTTTTTCATATGAACTCCATTTTTTGAAATCTTTATTTTCATCTGTCCAACGTTGATTCACTCGAGTTCTCCATTTTTGTGGTATTAATCTAGACCATTCAATTGGAGAGTTGTATTGAAAATGACCTCTTAACCAGTTTTTCCATTGATCATAACTTCGAAGTTTCTTATCCCTTAATTGGGAATGAAATATTCCTTGTATTCCAAAAGAATCCTTTATTGTCGTCTTAAGAAAAATAGATGTTCCTTGATATTGAAGAACAGATCTTATCTTAGACAAGTTAATAACTTCGAGTTGGGATAATTTATAAAATACATATCCCTGCGACAAGGAAGATAAGTCATAAAAGATATGTGAATTCTTCTTAGTAGGTCCTGACTTTTTGATAGTCGAAATAGAAATAAAGTTAATGTCTTTTTCAGTTGTTTCATTTTTAGATTGATTTTTTTCATTATTAGATTGATTTCTTTCATTATTAGAAATGTATTTCTCAATTATTGATTCAACAAAATGTTTTGTATTGATTGCGGCAATATTAATGATAGGTAGAAAGATATCTATGTATTTTTTTTCAATAAAAATTTTTATAAAATAATGTAATTTTATGATTAATCGAACATTTCTTCTTATTAAAAATTTCCGACTATTTTTTGGCGGTTGTGATTCTAATTCTACATTAGAATCTAGACTACTTTTTATTTCAGAAATCACTTTTCTTTTATCTTTTTCAAGTCTTTGTATTTCATTTCTCATTCTGCTTGTTCTATCAGTTAGATTCTTCATTTGTAGGTCTGTCTGTGAATAATTTTCAAAATCTATAGATCCAATTTGAGTAAACGATTCGTCTTTCGTTTTACTTGATTTAGATAAATTTTTCAATTTATCTAATGGAATTGAATTTCCCTGCGAGAGTTCTGTTACTCCTATTTTGAAAAGCGCTAGAACTTTCTTTGTCTTTTTTTTCATTTGCCTTGGTAGGTTCTTTAAAATGAGTTTGAAAAAGGCAATAAAAGGGGACGAAGAAGAAGATCTTGTTCGGGGAGAACCGAAAGGCTCTTCAGCCTCCATTCCCCAAACGGTTAAATAACAAAAGCCCAGTTCCAGTTTTTGACTTTGATTTTTGTTTTTGATTAGATTTCTACGAGAGTCTTGTAACTTAGATCTGCACCAAGGTTTCAAGGAGAAAGGAGATATTATTTTTATGTCAAAACCGTCTCCCAAAAAATCTCCCAAAAGCTCGTTTTCTCTTAATGGAACACCACTATGGGTGCATGGAATGTGTATTTCTTTAGCCCATTCCGCAAAATCCTCATCCCAGTCAGAAACTCGATATGCTAAGAAATGGACAGTATTTTTGGCTATTATGAATAAAGGGAATAGAATATATTTTCTAAGAATCGATTGCATTACTAATAAGGAAGTTCTTATTTGTGGTCCATGTGGCAGGTTTTCCCAGGCTTCTTCTGTTTCTAGCCGTAATCTTTCTTCCCGGGTTTTTTGCCTTTTTTCATTCTTCGCTTTTGGGTCTATTATTTTTTTTTTTCTTTGTGTATCATCAAAAACTTTGGAGTCTCTTCTTTTCCAAATTCTAAAAAAAAGTTTATACAACATAGCCTCGAGCTTACTTTGTGTTTTGCCCCAAAAAAGGGGGGAATATGGCCTTGGGAGAATCAGTTTTGAAACAGTTTTCCGCCTTAGAGCGCGCCCAGTACCCTTGATTATGTTTCGACGAAAATCTGGTTCATCAATATAATGTGGCACCAACACCTCGTTTGGTAGCCGGGGATCAAGAAGCTCGCTTAGCTGACTAAATAGCAGGATCTGTTTAAGTGTTCTTGAGTGTATATCGGGATCTTCTATCTCCCATGCAAAGCCTTGAAAGTCTTGGAGCGTGAATTCCAAATCGCTGATTAATTTTGATGTCCATCGAGGGATATTTTCTTGGATTTTTTTTTTTCCGCATTCGATAGCTTTTGTTTTATTTTTTTTAAGATCTGCTTTTTTAAAATTTTGCTTACGATGGGGAAAGAAAGAACGGGGCATCAAACAATGAAGGAAATAATTACGAATCCTATTATTTCCAAGTCCTTTTAACTCAGATAATGAGCTATCCTTGCCTTTGTCTACAACGATCCATAAACTCCGTACTGCGACTATTGGACGATATGGCCCGTCCAACAAAGGATCATAATTTTGAGGCACGTGGTTTTTGTTTTTTTGAGTCTTTTCATTAAAAAAAGGTTCATACGTAGAAAAGGGGTTGTGGCCTTTTTGAACCTTTTCCTGCTCCTTATATAATCTAGTTTTTTTTTCAAGCATATCTTCAAAAAGAAATCCTTTGTCTAAAGCCTTAATTCTATTTAGAAATTCTTTTTTGACCGCGGTCCTTTTTTGGTTCTTTGTATCAACCCAAGGATTACACAGTTCAGCATAGGAGGGTTTTTTGGGTGTGAACACGTCTAGGTTTCTGTATATTTCTACTTGTCCCTGTTCCCAAAAATACATGCCTATTCTTCTTTGTATCATTTCGCAAAAAGTTGACAAACTGGGCGGATATGTAAAAGATATTCTTTTTTTTCCATCACTTCGGCATGTATGAAAAAAATATTGTGACATTTCATTTTTTACA